CCCCGGAGAGAAATAAATGAATTCCAAAGATCTTGGGCAAATCCAAAGAGGGTTTTCCTGTACGTTCATCAGAAAATATTTCTAGATCCCAATAGACCCAATGCCAGATAGCTGCCAAAAAGCATAAGCCAGAAAACACAATATGCGCCCCAGCTACACCTTCGTAACTCCAAATCCCCGGATTCGTTACAGTTCCTCCTGTGATACTCCAACCCCCCCATGAATTGGTTATTCCTAAACGAGTCATGAAGGGTATAACGAACATACCCTGTCTCCACATTGGATCAAGAATAGGGTCAGAAGGATCAAAAACTGCTAATTCATACAGAGCCATCGAGCCCGCCCAACCAGCAACCAGAGCTGTATGCATTATATGAACGGAAAGCAACCGGCCGGGATCATTCAATACAACGGTATGAACACGATACCAAGGCAAACCCATGGAAAATACCCCTTTATCGAAGAAAAATAGACACTACGTAACTTTATTGCATTGGAAAAAATTATACTATGATTATCCTATAGACTTCCCCTGTTCAGGGGATTTTTTCCTAACAAGGGTTAGGTTAATATTGATTCTATATTCTATTCGTAATAATGGAAGAATTCTGTTCGTAAGAACAAAGAGAAACAGATTTATTCTATATTCGATAAGTACCAATATGCAATGGTGGATTGATACCATTTTCTATGAGAAAATTTGTCCATCCTTCATTTATCATTAGAAGGATCTATTCGTAAAAAATTTCCTTTATTTATTTTGTCTTTCTTTCTAAATTTTTCTAATCTATGGATAAAATAAATATGATAAAGCCAATATTATAAAGACAAGAAAAATAAAGACAATAAAACCATATTGTTACGTTTCCACATCAAAGTGAAATATAGTATTTAGTTCTTTTTTCTTTCAATCCATGCCTATTGGTGTTCCAAAAGTACCTTTCCGAAGTCCTGGAGAGGAAGATGCATCTTGGGTTGACGTATAGTGCGACTTGTCAGATATCTTGGGTCATATGGGATTTCCCCATTCTCTCCCCCGACCGAGATATCCTCTGTTTCGCCCAAGAAAGAGAAATTGAATTATCGAAAAATTGGAGCGTGAAATGCAATTAAATGCATTATTTGGGGGAATTCATAGAATTATATCAATTAGAATAATTTATGGTTGGCTTTGGCTGGACGAAAAAAATGAAGTATCCAGGCTCCGTTTAAAAAAAAAAACCCAATTGGTAATATATCTATGATTACTATGTGTATCATAAATGATTATTTGTAAAGTCATAACAAAAAGAAATGGTGATGGGAAGATTTGTCCTATATGTGCAAATCAAAATCGGGCGAATCTTTACCCGGAGTAGAGCATAAACCTAAAAAGATGAAAGAGACCCATTCAGGAACAAGAAAATACCATCGTAATTGGGATTGAATTTCGATGAAAGAATACATCAATGAGAAGTTAATTCGATAAGTTTATTTACCCTTTTTTTATATTATCAAAGAAGAAATCAAAATTCATCTTTATTGAAAAATCGAAGAAAAAGCCCTTTCATTAAAAAATTAGAAAAACCCGAAAAAGAAAGAGGACTGGAATCTATACATTGATTCTTTTCTTCGCAATTTTTTTGAACCGTATGCATCAAAAGGTGCATGTACGGTTCCTAAGGAATACAATTTTACCCTACTCAACCGACTTTATCGAGAAAGATTACTTTTTTTAGGCCAAGAGGTTGATAGCGAGATCTCGAATCAACTTATTGGTCTTATGGTATATCTCAGTATCGAGGATGAGACTAAAGATCTGTATTTGTTTATAAACTCCCCTGGTGGATGGATAATACCCGGAATAGCCATTTATGATACTATGCAATTTGTACGACCAGAGGTCCATACAATATGCATGGGATTGGCCGCGTCAATGGGATCTTTTATTCTGGTTGGAGGAGAAATTACCAAACGTCTAGCATTCCCTCACGCTTGGCGCCAATGAAGTTTTTTTATTTGAGAGAAAAAAGAAAACTATGCCTTCGCCATATGAATATTAAGTAATAATAGCATGGCACTTCGAATTCGATATGAAAAATTTTGTATTTTTTTTTCAAAAGATTTGATTATGTATCGAGAGAGTAGTATGAGATAAAAGATATTTCCGACTTTCTCTTATCTATCGGAAGTCCAATTCAGCGTCACAAACTTGTTTGTTTTTACACTAACGGGCTCTTAACAATATTTAAGTTATAAAAAAAAAGAGTGCGAAAAAACCAAATTTTTTTGATTGGCTCAAAAAGAAACTTTGGGATTGCTGAATCAAAGACAAAAAAAATCCATTTTAAAATAGAAAGCAACGGAGCCATCATAGTATTTTTGAACTCCTCCGAAAAAAAAAAGAAGGGTGGCATTTTGATCATTTACCCATCTGGGGCTAATAGATTCTATTTTTTATCTTTCTTGAATGGAAAAGTTAGGGGTCAATTTGATTATAGAGCCGTATGCAATGCATAAAAGATAATGCCCGTACGGTTGTTCAATTCTATCCTTTTTCCTATTATTCTTTATCTTTCTTTTCTGTTTCTTTCATCACACCAGATAGAGAAACCTTCTATTATCAGGGTAATGATGCATCAACCTGCTAGTTCTTTTTATGAGGCACAAACGGGAGAATTTATCCTGGAAGCGGAAGAACTGCTGAAACTACGCGAAACCATCACAAGGGTTTATGTACAAAGGACGCGTAAACCTTTATGGGTTGTATCTGAAGACATGGAAAGAGACGTTTTTATGTCAGCAACAGAAGCCCAAACTTATGGAATTGTTGATCTTGTAGCAGTTGAATGAAAAAGTGGATTTTGTGCAAATCTGTGATTTGATATTTTATCTCCGAGTTTACTATATAAATAAATAAAAAATCCGGTTAGGATCAATCTAAACCAGCCCATTATATATATGACTCAACATGCCAACTATTAAACAACTTATTAGAAATACAAGACAGCCCATTCGAAATGTCACGAAATCCCCCGCTCTTCGGGGATGTCCTCAGCGTCGAGGAACATGTACTAGGGTGTATGTGCGACTCGTTTAGATCATGAGCTGACAGGAAAAAGCAAGAAAACTGCTTCCAGTATGACTGATCAGTACTAATGAATAGGATAGAATGGAAGAAGGAACTCCATTCACTATCTAAAAATAAGCAAATCTATCCTTCTATTGTGTATAAAGTTTATGGTTTCCGTTGGTGCAAATTCAATCACCTGAATTTAAGATGAGAAACAATTCTCCATTGGTAGCAACTGATTATCCATTAAGCGGAAAAATCTTATTAAAATTAAAAAAAAAAAAGAAGTTCTCGCTCAGTCAAGAACGGACTACGAGGGTCAGCTACCCAGCTAACTTTCCTAATTAAATACCGTTACTGTATAGGCGGGTCTCATTGTGAAAGACCTGTTACTGGATAATTCATAGGTAGAGCCAAAGAGTGTGGTGTGAACTATACAAGTTACCAATAACATTGATGAAATATTAAATGAAGTAAGGGCTCCGGTGTATAGAGAAGACCTCACCGTTTAAGAAGTAACCATAGAAACGAGGAAACCCACAATTTCTTTCATATTTCCCAGTAAAATACCCCAAAAAAGAAAAAATCGTGGTCGGGAAGGTTATAGTAGCCAAAGCCATTGGAATTTGTATTTTATACATTGGAAAAATCCGTTTGGTTATTAGTTATTAATAGGCCAGGACGGGAAAAATAATAACTGAAAGAAAAAAATCAATTAGTTATTTGTCAAAATTTTATTTATTCAATGACTAGAGTTAAACGCGGATATATAGCCCGGAAACGTAGAACAAAAATTCGTTTATTTGCATCAAGTTTTCGAGGATCTCACTCAAGACTTACTCGAACTATTACTCAACAGAAAATAAGAGCTTTGGTTTCGGCTCATCGGGATAGAGATAAGCAAAAGATAAATTTTCGTCGTTTGTGGATCACTCGAATAAACGCAGTAATTCGAGAAAAGGGAGTATCTTATAGTTATAGTAAATTAATACATGATCTATATAAGAGGCAGTTGCTTCTTAATCGTAAAATACTGGCCCAAATAGCTATATCAAATAGGAATTGTCTTTATATGATTTCCAACGAAATCAGAGAAAAAGTAGATTGGAAAGAATACACCGAAATAATTTAAATGGGGTTCCCCGGAGAATGAACTCCGGGAGGGTGGAGTTGAAGTCAAAATTACTATGAGAAATGCGCTAAAGTAGTCAAAATGAATGAACACGTTCAATAAAAAAATCTTTTTTTTTCCGATTCGTTTTTTTTTACGACACAATAATCTGGATTCTAAGATTTGTCAAATAAAACACCAATCCATGTTTGAGTTCAAATTGGAATTCTGATTGAAGTGAACAAAAAATAAGCCTATTTATTTCTGGTTCTAAGACCAGTAGTTCTAGTGGTCGACTCGATTCTTTCAAATTGTTTCTCATTATTGAGAAAAGGTAACAAAGATAAAATACGAGCTTGTTTTATAGCAATAGTAATTAATCGTTGTTGTTTCAAGGTCAATCTATTTACTCGTCTAGATAATATTTTTCCCTGTTCACTAATAAATCGACTAATTAAACTCATGTTTCTATAATCAATTCGATCCCCCGATTGAATCGGGGGCAAACGCCTACGAAAAGATCGCTTGGATTTAAGAAAAGGTCGCTTGGATTTATCCATGGTTTGTTTGTTTAGTTTATTTCTTATCCCGAAATATTTCTTAATTGTAATTTTAACTCCAAATAGGATTCTTTTTATTTAAATGCAATATCTTCTATTTATATTTCAATGTGTTCTATATAATGTCATTTTTCTCCTTTCAAGGATAAGACATACTCGGTTCAATCTATTTCTTTATTTCCCCATGAATCATATGTTTGTAACAATAGGGACAGAATTTTCTCAATTCTAATCGATTGGGCGTATTGTGCCGGTTCTTTTGAGTAATATATCTGGAAATACCCGTTGATACCTTCTTAACACCGTTTTGTATACAACTGGTACATTCCAAAATTACCGTTACCCGCGCATCTTTTCTCTTGGCCATGAACCTCCTTTGGATTTTTGATTTACTCAACTCTTCTATTTTGATTCGAAATGAAGAAAAAGAAAGGAAGGAAAAAATAAAAGTTATTAACTTGAAATCCAACTCTAAAAGATCAAAATCAATTAAATCAAAGCAAAGCCATAAAAGCCATAGTAAATAATAAGCAAGACAATGAGAATGAGTTCGAAATTCTATTTAACTCCGAAGGGCAGTTAAAGATCTTGTATTCTTGCCCTAGACCCCGATTTTCCTACTCTACCCCCACGTCTCTATTTTTAATTCGAATTTGAACCTGAGTCTCGCAGACGTTGAATCCATTTTTATTCTTTCTCTTTCGTCCCTTATTCTAAATTCTAAAAATTAGAAAAAAAAAAGGGAAAAAAGAGAAAAGAGGGAGGGGGGATTAGTCACAGATATTTGATTCTATTTCTAATCTTCTTCATTCCTTCCGGTGTCAATAGCTAGAATGAAAAAAAGGGGAATGTCAACGCATCGGGGAAAAAACGATTAATCTCTATCAATATACCTGCTAAAGCCCCGAACCATAACGTACTTAGTACTGGGGCCACGGAGAGATATGTTTTTAGATCTCGCATTGAAAAACCTCCTTTTTTATTGTAATACATAAAGATAATGCATATATGATTAGATGCATATGTAGTTAAGGGCCGTTTAGAGTTGTACACGGAATCCCTAATTCCAATTGAAATTTACAACGATCCATAAGATTTCCTTTTCTTATTATTATATGTAAAAATATGTTAAATGAGGCCAAAAAAGACGAAATGGACAGAAAAGCTGTGTGTCTCAATGCAGGAAATAGGGATGTGGAAAACAAGAAAGGAATTCTCTACAATTATACTGTAGAACAATTTGAAGGGATGTGGCGCAGCTTGGTAGCGCGTTTGTTTTGGGTACAAAATGTCACGGGTTCAAATCCTGTCATCCCTACCTATTACTGCCCCGTTGAGCAGTAACGAGGAATCAGCTGAGATCGATTCAAATTGCGTTGCGCGGAAGTTCATTTTTATGAAACTATAGAATATATAGATATAAAATGAAAATGGATTAGTTTAAAAAAAATCTTTTCTTTACATCCTTTTCTATTCTGATAAGAAAGCGCTCTTAGTTCAGTTCGGTAGAACGTGGGTCTCCAAAACCCGATGTCGTAGGTTCAAATCCTACAGAGCGTGATTTTTTCTTCATGAATTCAATTAGACTGAAATGGATTCAGTCGCTTGCACAACAATTAGAATTTGACCTCCTGTGGATTAAAGAAAGGAGGAGGCCAATCAAAAAAAGAAATGTGAATTAATCAAAGGTCCAACTGATCGCCACGCCTGTATTGTAAATATGCAGTTACGAATAATCCAGCCAAAGTAATAGGAATTAGACCTAACACGATTCCAAATAGAAAAACTTCAATCATTTCAATTTTTTGAAAAGGAGAAAAAAAGCGGTAATATCTATACCTAAATATTAATCCGAATTGATGTGAATCTCAATGACCAAGAATTGACAATTGACATGGTAAATAACTCTAGAATACACAGAATCTCACAGAAGCATTTCCTTTCTGAATTGTTTCTTTCAAATAGAAATTTTAAATAAGTCGTATCTTGCTCAGACCAATAAATAAAGCTGAAGTTATAGTTAAAGCCACTAGTAGAAAACCGAAATAACTGGTTATAGTAAGCATGAAAGGGCTAAATGAAATATGGTATTTTTATACATATGTTTCTAAAGTATTTACCTAAGTTTCCATTTTTCTAACATAGGAAGATATACAAAAATACCAATTGAAATAATAAGTCCAATTGAAAGTTTTGGATTCATCTATCATTATAGACGGCACGAAAAAAGAGAAAGTAACAGGCATATAAAATGAAACCGATTCATCATTTCTAAGATCTAGCCATCTCGCGATTCCTATCAACCAAGTCGTCGAGAATAAACGAACTGGATCGTGTAACTTCATTTAAAAACGAAACTCTTTTTGAATTATTATTTTGAATTCCATTTTTATGGAATACTATGTTTCCTCGTTCGATATTTTAAAATAAAGCCTCTTCCTTGTAGCTAGATCCAAATTTGGATTGAGATCCAATCCAACAATTCATTACAACTATTGATTCCAATTATTTTATTCTTTTTTCACTTTCTTTCATCGAATCATATTTGTTACTGGACAATTAACAAATTCCTTAAAATAAAAAGGGGGGATTCTAACAAAAACTGCCTCTACAACCATGAAAAAGAAATTTATAGATCTCCCATCCACTTAAAATTGAATTGTGGAAATATGATAATCTCTTTCATTGTAAGAATTTTATATTAAATACAGCATCATTTTACATCAACAGATAAAGGAAAGGAAAAAGAAATTATTTAGCACTTCCTTTCGATACTG